GATACGAGTGAATGGAAAGGAAAAAACAAAAGATGAATTCCGGGTTAAAGAGACACAATATAAAAATAGACCCGTTTATGAAACTTATTATCTGGATGTGGATCGGAATCAAGAAAATTCCAAGTTAGAAATAGAAATATTGAAAGAAAAAAGAGTAAATTATTAAAAAAATTAATACATAAGATATATACACTAAAAGATACGAAGAAATTCGACCGCCCCCCACATATTTAATACCTTCTCCGACGAAAAAACTTGAAATACCGACCCCATTCGTAATTCCATCAATTATTCGTCTATCAAAAAAATGAATTAGTTCAGACAATCTTCTTATACCTTGAGTTAAAAATGTTGCATAAAAAAAATCGATATAACCACGATTATATGACCAATCATATATCACATTTATTATTTTATCTCCAAGAATTGGCAGTTTATTAGGAATCCTTTTAATAAATGAATTAAAGAAATTTAAATTTTGTAAAGATGAATAAACAGGCGTATAGAAAAAGGATCCTATAAGGATTCCGAACGAAGCTATACTGACTGAAAAAGTTGCATTTGTTATAAATTCATACCAATCCATCAATTTTTTTGGATTTTGATGTAAAAGGTTTATAGACGGAGTTAATAATTTTGATAATATATCCAACTGCATTACTTTTTGATTGAATTCAATGAAGAAAGGAATTCCTATAACTCCAATGAACAAAGTAAATATACCCAATACAAGCATCGTAAATAGCATAGTATTGTCCGACTCATGAGGATACGAAAAAGTGTTCTTAGTAGTCAAATTTTCAAAATTTGGATTTTGAATAGTAATAAAAGGCGCCGCCATACTTCTTACATTCCTATTAATGCGATATTTCTTTTTCCAAAAAAAAGAAGTCCTTTCATTTTTATTCATTGTTAATAAAGGTAATAATCGAAAATTTGTTTTAATCCTCTTTTGACCTTCTTTACCCCATAAAGATATTAAATAGACCGAGCTATTTTCTTTTCCACTGTAAGTTTTAAAATTAACATTTAAATGTCCCTCAAAAGTAAGTAAATAAATCCGAAACATATAAAATGCAGTTAATCCCGCTGTGGAAGAAGCTATTATTGCAAAAATTGGTGAATACAACCAACTATCATTAAGAATTTCATCTTTCGACCAAAAACAGCCAAGAGGTGGAATACCAGAAAGAGAAAGTGTACCTAATAAAAAAGAAGTTTTTGTAATTGGCGCATGTTTTCTTAAACCTCCCATAAGAGCCAGATTCTGGCTTTTATCTGGAGAGTATCCAACAATAGTTTCCATTGAATGGATAATGGACCCAGATCCTAAAAACAACAAAGCTTTAGAATAAGCATGAGTAATTAAATGAAACAAAGCAGTTCGATAAGACCCCATACCTAGAGCTAACATCATATAACCCAATTGAGACATTGTAGAATAAGCTAAACCTCTCTTAATATCTTTTTGAGCAAGAGCTAAAGTAGCTCCTAAAAATAATGTAATTATACCTATTAAAGCTATTAGATTCATTATATAAGGTATAACTATGAAAAGAGGAAGTAGTCGAGCTACAAGAAAAATCCCGGCTGCTACCATAGTAGCAGCATGTATAAGAGCTGAAATAGGGGTAGGCCCTTCCATAGCATCGGGTAACCATACATGAAGGGGAAATTGGGCAGATTTAGCAATTGCACCGGAAAATAATAGAAAAGCACACAAAGAAACAACTAAAAAATTAACTTCATTATTATAAACCAAGTTATTGAATATTTCAAACAAATCCCGAAATTCTAAACTGCCTGTTATCCAATAAAAACCTAAAATTCCTAATAATAAACCAAAATCCCCGACACGATTAGTTACAAACGCTTTTTGACAAGCATTCGCTGCAGTAGGTCGTGTAAACCAAAAACCTATTAATAGATACGAACACATTCCAACCAATTCCCAAAAAAAATAAATTTGTATCAGATTAGAACTAGTAACCAATCCCACCATTGAAGTATTAAAAAAACTCATATAAGCAAAAAACCGCAAATATCCCTGATCATGAGACATGTAATTATCACTATAAATAAGAACCATAATTCCAACAGTAGCGATTAATATTAACATAATAGAAGTAAGTGGGTCAACTAAATATCCAAATTCTAATGAAAAGTTATTATTAATAGTCCAAGACCATATAGATAGATAAATCGAAAGATTATTTATTTGTTGAATCGATAGATAGGTTGAAAAAAGCAGAACTATACTTAACAATAAAACACTAGGAAAAACCCATATACGGCGAAGATTTTTTGTTGCCGCTGGAAAAAGTAGAAGTCCTATTCCTATTAATATAGGAACTAGAAGTGGAATAAAAGGTATAATCCATGAATATTGATATGTATATTCCATAAAACTAAATAAATAAATAAAATAAAATAAAAAGATTTTTTTATCTTAATTGATTGTTTCTGGCTCTTATTTATTTTGAAATGAAAGGGATCAGTTAATAAAAAATGAAAATATAAATATACAAAATATACAAAATAGAATATAGAATTCTAGAATTTTCTAGCCTTAATTATTATTCTGAATCTTTTTCCATTTTTTTGAAATAGTAAAAAATTAGGAGATTCAAATTGGTCAAATAATATGATTCCTATTGAAGAAAAAGAAAAAAGTACTTTTTTCTTTTATTAAAATTCAATAATATTATTATTATTAAATTAAGTAAAATTTGATGAAGATCAAAAAAATGAAAATTTCGAGTTTCATTATTATTACGTATTACAAAAATATAGATATATATAGATATATATATAAAACAAGTATAAATAATTATATACATCAAAAAAAAGCATTATTGGATTTGAAAGAAATAATAAAAAACCACAATTTAGCTATAAAATATAAAATATAAAAGTGTCATTTATTTTATTTGAGCTATTCAAAATCATTAACCAATTGGTTTTGGAACTGATTGATTGCCTTTTATTGTTATTGTAATAAAAGACATTTCAAGAACTGCTAGGATCTCCAAACCATGCTATCCAAGACTTGACTTTCCATAAAATCAAAAGGACGAATTACTAAAATAGCTTTTAGAAAAGTCATTTATCTTGGTGCTTTTAACAAATTAAGGACTAGTCTTTTGACTATTTTAAAAAGAAAATTAGATGTATTCTTTTTTTTTCATTTTGAAAACCTGACCAATTCCATTTTAAATTCAAAGTTTAATAGAAATAGAAAAAAATATTCATTTTTGAATTTAAAAATGGATATTTTTGATTATGTCTTTTAGACTATTTTCTTACTTGTAGAAATCCATGTAGAACGACAAAAATAAACTAAACAGATATATAAAAAAGGTACAGTCCTTTGTATTTTTGATTTTATCAACTTTAACTTTACTGAATACTGAATTCGATTTCTATGGTATATCGGATTTTATAGATATAGATTTGAATGAATAAGAACACTAATAAAATAAATAACGAACTATATAATTAATAGGAAAAAACAATTGGTTTTGAACACTAGATGTCTTTGACATCCAACTATAGCAATTACAAATTGATTCTAATTTTTTGAATGGCCGTTCCAAAAAAACGTACTTCTATATCAAAAAAACGTATTCGTAAAAATATTTGGAAAAAGAAAGGATATTGGGCAGCATTGAAAGCTTTTTCGTTAGGTAAATCTCTTTCTACAAGAAGTTCAAAAAGTTTTTTTATAAACCAAATAAATAATCAAGGATTGGAATAATTTTTGTTGTTGTAACTGAAAAAACAATCAGTCTAAGTCTAATTTGGTTATAATTGGAAATTTTTTATAATTTCGAATTTGAAATTATAAAAAATTTATAAAATATTTTTTTTATAAAATTATTAATATTTATTAGAATATAATAAATATTAATACTTTTGCACTAAATAGTAATACTTTCCGCTTTATTTATATACTTACTACATACTTACTACTTTTCCTTTAAAATAAAAATATTATAAAAAAAGAATACTAAAAAAATTTATAGAAATATATTAACTTATTAACTTATAAAAATATATAAACTAAAAAATTCAAAATATCCAAATATTTTTTTTAAAAAACAAATATTTCGATAGCAATATGAAATTAAATTCCTTTCCCTTTATATAAGAAAAAAAGAATTCTTTTGTCTCCTCTTTTGAATATGCTTTATCGTTTTTAGGATGGGGAAAATAAGAATCCCCATCAATTCAATAATAAAAATAAAAAGGATTTTTCTTTTATTTCGATTATTATATTTTATATGTTTTATACTAAATATATATTATATACTATATAAGAATACTTATTTGATAATACTTACAAATAAAATCCTTTTTATTCTATTTATTAGTTTATTCAAAAAATGCAAATGAGAAAGAACGTTTTGGGTTTTATCCATGGATTGAAATCATAAGTATCAAGTTATAATAATTGAATTTTATTCAAGCATAAAATAAAAAAAAAATATATATATATATAATATATATATAAAGGATTTTTTTTAAAAGCCTTACGTTACGTTAAAATTCCTAATTTGAAAATTTTTAAACAAATTTTATTCATCAATTTTCATTTGAATCTTTCCTAAATAGATAGAAGATCTATTTCATTGAATTTATTCCTTCAATGTCGACGATTGAATAAAAATAGGTTCTTAGGTTATTATGATTTCGAACAAGCCGCTATGGTGAAATCGGTAGACACGCTGCTCTTAGGAAGCAGTGCTAGAGCATCTCGGTTCGAGTCCGAGTGGCGGCATGGCATCTTCTAAGAGAGTAAGTCCTATATTGAATTCCATTCCCGATCTCAATTATTACCTTATAATTGAGATTGAGGAACTTCCTTTTTTAAATTTCAAAAATTTTATGATATTTTCAACTTTAGAGCATATATTAATTCATATATCCTTTTCCGTCGTTTCAATTGTAATTACAATTCATTTGATAACCTTGTTAGTTCATGAAATGATAGGACTATATGATTCGTCAGAAAAAGGGATGATAGCGACTTTTTTCTGTATAACAGGATTATTAGTTACTCGTTGGATTTATTGGAGACATTTACCATTAAGTAATTTATATGAATCATTAATCTTTCTTTCATGGAGTTTCTCCATTATTCATATGATTCCGTATTTTAAAAAATGGAAAAACTATTTCAATTTAAACGTAATAACCGCGCCAAGTGTTATTTTTACCCAGGGTTTTGCTACTTCGGGTCTTTTAACTGAAATGCATCAATCCGAAATATTAGTACCCGCTCTTCAATCCCATTGGTTAATGATGCACGTAAGTATGATGGTATTGAGCTATGCCGTTCTTTTATGCGGATCATTATTATCAGTAGCTCTTCTAGTCATTACATTTCGAAAATTCATAAGGATTCTTGGTCAAAGCAATGATTTAGTAAATGAGCTATTTTCTTGGGGCGAGATTCAATACGTAAGAGAAAAACAGAATATTTTAAGAGAAAAACAGAATATTTTACCAAAGACTTCTTTTCTTTCTTCTAGAAATTATTACAGGTTTCAATTGGTTCAACAATTGGATCTTTGGAGTTATCGTATTATTAGTCTAGGGTTTATCTTTTTAACCATAGGGATTCTTTCAGGCGCAGTATGGGCTAATGAAGCATGGGGGACATATTGGAATTGGGATCCAAAGGAGACTTGGGCATTTATTACTTGGACCGTATTTGCAATTTATTTACATATTAGAACAAATAAAAATTGCGAAAATGTAAATTCCGCAATTGTGGCCTCGATGGGTTTTCTTATAATTTGGGTATGCTATTTTGGGGTTAATTTATTAGGAATAGGGTTGCATAGTTATGGTTCATTTCCATTACCATCTAATTGAATTGAAGAAAGGCCTTGACAAATACAAAATAAACATAGGATGGCATAAGTGTATATAAGAAAACTTCGTGTAATCCAGCACAAACCCTTTAATGGAAATGAAGTAATTCAAAGGGTTCACGCTGGATTACATACCTGATTCTAATATAATTGAATTCCCAATTTATTTTACTCAAACTTAAGTTAAGAGAAGAAAGAGAAGAAAAAGGACTTATTTTTCATTGTACAACAAAATTTTTAAAATCATAGACTTTCCGTTTGATTTTTTGGTTTACTCACAAAAACTATGGATAAGAATAATTTGATAAAAGAGCTTCGACTTTATCAACTGATAGTGAGAAAACGAAATCCGGATAAATGCCAATAGTTATTATTGGTAAAAAAATACAGATCGAAACAAATAATTCTCGCGGCCCCGAATCGACAAAATAAGAGTTTGGAGCATTAAAAAGCTTGTATCCATAGAACATCTGTCGTAACATAGATAATGAATAAATAGGAGTTAATATGATTCCAATTGCCATTCCAAAAGAAATTAATATTTTTGTCATTAAAAGATATTTTTGACTAGTAAGTATTCCAAAAAATACTAGCAATTCCGCAACAAAACCGCTCATGCCCGGTAATACAAGAGAAGCCATTGATAAGATACTAAAAGTTGTAAATATTTTTGGAATTGTGATAGCCATTCCGCCCATTTCATCGAGATAAACAAGACGTATTCTATCATAACTCGTTCCTGCCAAGAAAAAAAGCGCGGCGCCAATAAAGCCATGAGATATTATTTGTAAAATGGCTCCGTTGATTCCTGTATCGCTTATAGAACCAAGTCCTATAATTATGAAACCCATATGCGATACAGAGGAATAAGCTATTCTTTTTTTTAAATTACGTTGCCCAGGAGATGTTGAAGCTGCATAGATTATTTGAATTGTTCCGACTATGATTAACCAAGGAGAAAATATAGAATGGGCATGATGGAATAATTCCATATTGATTCGAACCAATCCATACGCCCCCATCTTTAATAAGATTCCAGCTAGAAGCATACAAGTACTGTAATGCGCTTCTCCATGAGTGTCCGGTAACCATGTATGTAAGGGTATAATCGGCAATTTGACAGCAAAAGCAATAAAAAATCCAATATAGAATAGCATTTCGAGTGCTACAGGATACGATTGATTAGCCGATGTTTCAAAATTTAATGTTGGTTCTAATGAACCAGATAAACAAACACCTAGAATTCCCATTAATAAAAAGGCGGAACTTCCGGCAGTGTACAAAATAAATTTTGTAGCTGAATACAAACGTTTCTTTCCTCCCCACATAGATAGAAGTAAATAAACTGGAATTAATTCTAATTCCCACATAATGAAAAAAAGTAAAAGATCTTGAGAAGAAAATGGTCCTATTTGACCGCTATACATTGCTAACATCAAGAAATGGAATAATCGGCACTCTCGAGTAACCGGCCGAGCCGCTAAAGTAGCTAAAGTCGTGATAAACCCCGTCAGCAAAATAGGTCCTATAGAAATTCCATCTATTCCCAATCTCCAAGAAAAATTCAAAAAATCGATCCATTTATAATCCTCTGTCAGTTGAATTAATGGATCGTCCAATT